TACCGAAAAAAAGAAATCTCACAGTCGAACTACCAGAATGGTCTATAAATCCGAGTCTTAAGTCATTTTTTTGCTAGGGCTTCGTAGTTCTTATGAACCTAACTCATTGAAATTCCATCCAGTAAAACGGAAGAATTATAAATTTCCAAAATAATAGATAGGAATATCGCAAATAAAGCCATTGCGACTCCCATAAGTGGCGTAGTCCCCCAGCCCGGAGCCACTTTACCATATTCCGAATTCAATGGTTTCAATAAATTCCCTACGGTAGTTTGTCTTGGCCTAGATCTAGAACTACCCTCAACGGTTTGTGTAGCCATAAATCCTATTTAATCATTGGTTGAGATCTGTTGACTTTGTATACCATTCCGTTGTAGTTGTAAATAAACGATCTTATCGTAGATCCATTGTGATCTTGAAATTATCTAAAAATGGAAACAGCAACCCTAGTCGCCATCTTCATATCTGGTTTACTTGTAAGCTTTACGGGGTACGCCTTATATACCGCTTTTGGGCAACCCTCTCAACAACTAAGAGATCCATTCGAGGAACACGGGGACTAGACTAGTTGAAGTAATGAGCCTCCCGATATGGGAGACTCATTACTTCAGTTGATATAATGAAAAATCATTTTATTTTTTTAGTCGGAACCTTAGGCGGTTCTCGAAAAAAGATAGCGAAAAAAATTATCCCTAAAGTCGAGACTAAAAGGAATGTATAAACCAATGCTTCCATAGATTCGATCGTGGTTTACAATTATAGCTTTCACACCTATTCGTTTGAGTGGAATCATTTACCATACCATATAAAAGGGGGGAACGAATCAAAGAAAAGAAGGTGATTCAAGTCAATATTTCTCGGGTACCTTATTCAAATTCAAATAAAAAAAAAAATAGAGGCAAAAGATACCAGAACAATCTTGTATCAAACTACTTGTCTCCTTGTAGTTGGATCTCCAAGTTTTTGGAATGCTCCAAATTCTACTTGAGCATCCAAATCTGGATCAATACCAGCAAAAACATCTCTGAATAAGGTTCTAGCGCCATGCCAAATGTGTCCGAAAAAGAAGAGCAAAGCAAACGTAGCATGCCCAAAAGTGAACCAACCCCTTGGACTGCTACGAAAAACACCATCGGATTTCAAAGTAGCCCGGTCTAATTCAAAAATTTCACCTAATTGTGCGCGTCTAGCATATTTTTTCACAGTAGCAGGATCACTATAACTGACTCCATTGAGTTCGCCACCATAGAACTCAACGGTTACACCTACTTGTTCAACACTATACTTTGATTCTGCCCTTCGAAAAGGAACATCTGCCCTCACAATTCCGTCTCCATCTACCAAAACGACCGGGAATGTTTCAAAAAAAGTAGGCATACGACGTACAAAAAGTTCGCGCCCTTCTTTATCTCTAAAGACGGGGTGTCCTAACCATCCAACAGCTATTCCATCCCCGCTGTCCATTGAGCCTGCTCTGAATAATCCCCCTTTTGCCGGATTATTACCAATGTAATCATAAAAAGCTAATTTTTCGGGAATTTTAGACCAAGCTTCTGATAAACTTAGATTTTCGGCTAGTCCGGCACCAACTCTTCGATATATTTCTTGCTGGAAGTATCCCTGATCCCACTGATAACGAGTAGGACCAAATAACTCGATTGGGGTCGTTGCTGAACCATACCACATAGTTCCAGCAACAACAAAAGCTGCAAAAAAAACAGCAGCGATACTACTAGAAAGTACAGTTTCAATATTGCCCATACGTAATCCTTTGTATAGACGTTGAGGCGGACGGACACTAAGATGGAATAGGCCCGCTAATATGCCCAGTGTACCCGCTGCAATATGATGAGAGGCGATTCCTCCCGGAACAAAAGGATCAAAACCTTCCGCGCCCCACGCTGGACTTACAGATTGTACTTTTCCAGTTAGTCCATAAGGATCAGACACCCATATTCCAGGGCCATATAAGCCTGTTACATGAAATGCGCCAAAGCCAAAGCAAGCCACCCCTGAGAGAAATAAATGAATTCCAAAGATCTTGGGCAAATCCAAAGAGGGTTTTCCCGTACGTTCATCACAGAATATTTCTAGGTCCCAATATACCCAATGCCAGATGGCCGCCAAAAAGCACAAGCCAGAAAACACAATATGTGCCCCAGCCACGCCTTCATAACTCCAAATACCCGGATTCGTTATAGTTCCTCCTGAAATACTCCAACCACCCCACGAATTGGTTATTCCTAAACGAGTCATGAAGGGTATAACGAACATACCTTGTCTCCACATTGGATCAAGGACGGGGTCAGAGGGATCAAAAACCGCCAATTCGTATAGAGCCATCGAACCGGCCCAACCAGAAACTAGAGCCGTATGCATTATATGGACAGAAAGCAATCGGCCGGGATCATTCAATACTACAGTATGAACACGATACCAAGGCAAACCCATGGAAATACCCCTTTCTCAAAGAAAAATAGACACTATGTAACTTTATCGCATTGCACTATGTACCTAACCTTTTCAGCGGATTCTGTATGAGAAAAGGTTACTATTTATTCTATTCCGTTGAAAATAACGGCGGAATTCTGTTCGTAAGAACAAAGAGAAGCAGATCTATTCTATACCCGATAAGTACCAATACGCAATGGGACCAATGCTCCCATTGCGTGGGAACGAATGCATGTATACTTGTTTATTATTCGAACGATCGATCCCTTCATTAAAATTTTTATTTATTCATTATGTCTTCCTCTAAAAACCTTCCAATGTATGTATAAACTAGAATAAACAGAAAAAAAAAATAATAATGAAGACAATAAACTCATTCTTACGTTTCCATATTAAAGTGAAGTATAGTACTCAATTTTTTTTCTTTAATTTAATGCCCATTGGTGTTCCAAAAGTACCTTTTCGGAGTCCTGGAGAGGAAGATGCAGTTTGGGTTGACGTATAGTGCGACTTGTCAGACATATTGGGTCATATGGGATTTACCCGTTTTCTCCACCGATCGAGATATCCTCTGTTTCGCCCAAGAAATATTGTATTGATTGAAGAATCAATTATTCAGAGCGTGAAGTGAAATTAGATCAATTTCTATTGAGGATCAATATTATCAATTATAAGAATTTATGGTTGACTTGGACTAAGAAAATCAAGTATCCAGGCTCCGTTCAGAAAATACCAAATTGGTAATAGTAATATATGTACAATTACCACTTGTAGCATAGACGATTCTTATACTTAATTATAGAGGCGATCTCAAACTGCCATGCCAACCAGTATGATGAATACATCGAATAGTTTGGGGGAGGCGTGAAAGGAATTGAAAAAAGTCGTAGCAAAAAGAAGTGGTACTGAGATCATTTGTCCTATATGTGCAAATATAATTCGGATAGATCTTTCCCCGGAGTAGAACATGAACCTAAAAGAATTGAAAGGACCCAGTCAGGAACAAGAAAATGACATCGTGATTTGAATCTCGACGAAACAATACATCAATGAGAGGTTAATTCAATAAGTTCACTAAATTCTTTTTTTTTTTAGGGAAGGGGGCCAAAACTCATGTTTTTTTGAAAAATAGAAGAAAAAATCCCTTTCATTAGAAAAACAGAAATCTGTTACAAAAAAAAGAGATAGGATTGGAATCGACACATTGATTCTTTTTTTCGCAATTTTTTTGAACCGTATGCATCCAAAGATGCACGTACGGTTTAAAAGGGATACAATTTTGTCCTAATCAACCGACTTTATCGAGAAAGATTACTTTTTTTAGGCCAAGAAGTTGATAGCGAAATCTCAAATCAACTTGTTGGTCTCATGGTATATCTCAGTATAGAAGATGATACTAAGGATCTTTATTTGTTTATAAACTCCCCCGGCGGATGGGTAATACCAGGAATAGCCATTTATGATACTATGCAATTTGTTTCGCCCGATGTACATACAATATGCATGGGATTAGCCGCTTCAATGGGATCTTTCATTCTGGTCGGAGGAGAAATTACCAAACGTCTAGCATTCCCTCACGCTTGGCGCCAATGAGTTTTTATTTGAAAAAAGGAAGAAGACTATGCCTTCGCCGTATCAAATATGAATAATAGGTAATAATAGCATGGCACTTCGAGTTCGATATGAACAAACTATTATTGTTTTTCCTAACATGAGATTTTGTATCGAGATAGTAGTATGAAACAAAGGTTATTTCCGATTTGATCTTCTGTGTCGGGAGTACATTTCAGCGTCACAAACCATTTTTCTTCCACACCAGAAGTATCTTTCTGATATTTATCTTACGAAGAAAAGAATACGAAAATGAAAAAAAAAAAGATCATTTTTCCTTATTTGATCGTATCAAAAAGAAACTTTGGGATTGCTAAATTACAGACGAGATAAATATAGAAAGCAACAGAACCATCATAGTATTTTTTTTGACTCCTACAATACGAAAAGAAGGGTGGTAAATGGATCATTCAACGATCTGAATCGGATGGATTCTTTTTTTTTGCTTCAATATAGAATAGAAGGGAAGAAAAAGGAAATTCCATTGCGGAGCCGTATGCAATGCACAAAAGATGCCTGTACGGATGTTCAATTCTCTTTTTTTTTCTTCTTTTTTTTTAGCCCTTACTTTAGCCCAATCATTCGAGATAGAAGAACCGTTCATGCATGATGTTATATCAATATTATCAGGGTTATGATTCACCAACCTGCTAGTTCTTTTTATGAGGCGCAAGCAGGGGAATTTATCCTGGAAGCGGAAGAACTACTCAAACTTCGCGAAACCCTCACAAAGGTTTATGTACAAAGAACGGGCAACCCTTTATGGGTTATATCCGAAGACATGGAAAGGGATGTTTTTATGTCAGCAACAGAAGCCCAAGCTCATGGCATTGTTGATCTTGTAGCGGTCGAAAATGAAACTACTGGGGATTTTGTGTAAATACGCGATTCCGTTTCAAACCATAATTCGAATTTTCCGTGATTTGATATTGAATAGA